AGATAGGATGGCTGAGTTTAAAGCGGTGGATTGTAATCCCATGAACAGAGGTTTGAGCCCTCTTCTTATCAAGCTTCGAAGTGTTTCCACATGTCAGACTGCAAATCTGAAGTAGCAGACTAACGTCTACCGGGGCTTTCCCCCGCCTTCCCGCCCAACAGGCGGGGGGAAAGGTAGACGGATGCTCACTGGTTTGGGTGTTTAGCTGTTAACTAAAAGTTTGTAGGATCGAAGCCTACCCGTCTAGAAAGGCTTTAGCTTAATTAAAGTATCTGTTTTGCATACAGGAGCTGTGGGATAGTGCCCCGCAAGCCTTATCAGGGACTGGGGGATTTTCACCCCCGCTTAGGGCTTTGAAGGCTCTTGGTCTTTTGCTAACCTAAGTTCCTTATATGGCTATCAGGGCTACTGCCGCGGGGGTGAGGGGTAGTAATGAAATAGTGGCGATAGCCAGGCAAGCCAGGGGAAGTGTGAGTTGACGGGGTCGTAGTCGTCAAGGGGGTGTGCCGGTAAGATTGTTTGGGAATATAGTTAGGGTTATGGCGTATGTAAGTCGAAGGTAGTAGTAGAGACTAAGGAGCGCAGTAAGCGCCGCCAGGGTGGCGGCGGGGGCGAGTTCTTGTTTAGAAAGCTCTTGAAGGATTAGTCATTTGGGCATAAATCCTGTCATGGGAGGAAGGCCCCCCAGAGATAGAAGCACAAGGGGGGTGAGAGCCACGAGCGCCGGGGCTTTTGCTCAGGAAATGGCTAATATATTAATGTTTGTGGCTTTGGCTAGTTTTAGGGTTAGGAATGTTGCGGCTGCAGCCGTGATGTATACTGATACAGCGAGGGTGGTTAGAGAAGGGGCAAACTGTAGAACTAGGACCATTCAGCCTAGCTGAGCGGTGGAGGAGTAGGCGAGGATTTTGCGGAGCTGCGTCTGGTTCAGGCCCCCCCAGCCCCCGATAAGGGTGGATGCTAACCCCAGAAAAATGAGAAGGGAGGAGTTAGGGGGCTGGATTTGGAGGAGGAGAGCAAGAGGGGCCAGTTTTTGTCAGGTGGCCAAAATTAGTCCTGTAGTTAGGTCCAAGCCTTGAAATACTTCTGGCACTCAAGAATGTAGGGGGGCAAGTCCAAGTTTGAGGGCTAGGGCGAGGGTGATAATAGTGAGGGGAAGGGGGTGGGCGGCTTGTTGAATTTCTCACTGCCCGGAGAGTCAGGCATTTGTTGTGCCAGCAAAAAGTAGTACGGCGGCGGCACCAGCCTGAATGAGGAAATATTTGGTGGCTGCTTCTACTGCCCGGGGGTGGTGATTTTGTACTATTAGAGGGATAATTGCGAGGGTATTAATTTCGAGGCCAACTCAGGCGAGTAATCAGTGGGAGCTTGCGAAGGTTATTGTAGTTCCTAGGCCGAGGCTAAATAATAGGAGGGCTAAGACATAGGGGCTCATTAGTAAAAGAAGGAGTTTAACCTACATGTTTGGGGTATGGGCCCAAAAGCTTGTTTAGCTGATCTTACTAGATTGTAGTGTAGATGGAAGCACAAAGAGTTTTGATCTCTTCAGGTCGGGTTCAAGTCCCCACTTTCTAAGGAGGTGGAGGGGTTCTATCCCTCATGATTCACTCTATCAAAGTGACCCTTTGTTTCAGGCACAACTCCAGGCTTAGATTTGAGGGGGGAGCCCCGTAAGTGCGATTGGGAGGGCCAGGTGTCAAATTACTAGTCCTAGGGTTAGGGGGAGGAAGTTTTTTCAGATTAGATGTATAAGCTGGTCGTACCGGAAGCGGGGGTACGATGCTCGGACTCAGAGGAACACAACGGAGAGAAGGGCGGCTTTCACCATAAGGTTTGTGGTAGTTAGCTCAGGTAAAGAAGGGATATGGGAGGCCCCCAAGAATAGGATCGTCGAGAGTGTATTTATAAGTAAAATGTTAGAGTATTCGGCCAGGAAAAATAGGGCGAAGGGGCCCCCTGCGTACTCGACGTTGAAGCCTGAAACTAGCTCAGACTCTCCTTCCGTAAGGTCAAAGGGGGCTCGGTTTGTTTCTGCGAGGGTGGAGATGTATCATATTGCGGCCAAGGGTCAAGCAGGCAGTACTAGTCAGACACTTTCCTGCGCGATGTTGAAGGTTTGTAGTGTAAAGCCTCCGGCAAAGATGATGACACTTAGCAGGATTAAGCCAAGACTAACTTCATAAGAGATGGTTTGGGCGACGGCACGTAGGGCGCCAACAAGGGCGTACTTTGAGTTAGAGGCCCAGCCTGAGCCTAGAATAGAGTAAACTGCTAGGCTGGACAGGGCTAGGACGAATAGTACGCCGAGGTTTAGATCAATAACTGGGTGTGGGAGGGGCAGAGGGGCTCAGAGTGCAAGGGCTAAAGTAAGGGCCAAGATAGGGGCTAGCAAAAATAACAGGGGGGAGGAAGTAGAGGGTCGAACGGGCTCTTTAATAAACAACTTGAGGCCGTCGGCAATTGGTTGGAGGAGGCCGTAGGGGCCAACAATATTGGGCCCCTTGCGTAGTTGTATATAGCCAAGCACCTTTCGCTCAAGTAAGGTAAGGAATGCTACAGCCAATAAGACGGGGACAATAAAGGCCAAGGGGTTCACAATTTGTGTTATAAGCGTTGAGAGCATAGTTAAGGAGAGGACTTGAACCTCTGTGGAAAGGGCTTAGGTCTTTTGCATTAGCCGGGCTCTGCCACCCCAACATGCCATTTTCTCTGGCGGAGAAGACACACCCCCTGTCTATTTTAGTTGTTTTCATTAGGTGGGGGTAGGGTGTATAAAATATAGTGACCCCTTCTTTTCGGTCCTTTCGTACTAGAAAAAAATATGTCATAGATAGAAACTGACCTGGATTGCTCCGGTCTGAACTCAGATCACGTAGGACTTTAATCGTTGAACAAACGAACCCTTAATAGCTGCTGCACCAATAGGATGTCCTGATCCAACATCGAGGTCGTAAACCCCCTTGTTGATATGGTCTCTAAAAGGGGATTGCGCTGTTATCCCTAGAGTAACTCGGTCCGTTGATCGGCATTGCCGGATCTTAAGGTCAAAAATTTTGTTTCTTAGAGCTGTGGCTCTGAGTTTAAGGAGTTGTACTCCCGTTCCACGTGGGGGTTTTTTCTTTCCCCGCGGTCGCCCCAACCAAAGACATTGGGGTAGGAACCCTTTTGGTTTGTCTCCTTATTGGGAGGTCATTGTAGTTTGGGCTACCTTACGTCTAAAGCTTCATAGGGTCTTCTCGTCTTATGTGTTTATCCCCGCTTCTGCACGGGGAGATCAATTTCATTAACTTAGGGGAGGAGACAGCTAAGCCCTCGTTGTGCCATTCATACAGGTCTCCATTTAAGAGACAAGTGATTGCGCTACCTTCGCGCGGTCAAAATACCGCGGCCGTTAAACTTATAGTCACAGGGCAGGCGGGACCTCTTATTCATTATTTGCAAGAGGCGATGTTTTTGGTAAACAGGCGAGGCTTTATGTGTTTGCCGAGTTCCTTCTCCCCCTTTTAGTTTTTCCCTAGGGGCACACCTGTGTTGGGTTAACGGTTAGTGGTTGGGGGATTTTCTTGTTGTTTGGTTTATCGTCCACTGCCCTCTGTGTTTGGGGCCGTTAATATTCGGTGGGGGGTCCATTCCGATTTACACGCGTGCGGGGAGAAAGCCTTGGCTTTCTTATTACTCATATTAGCATGGTCGCTCCCATGGGGGCATGGGACGGCCCAATAAGTTTAGGGGGATAAGATTAAATGATCAGGATTGGGGGAGGAGTAAGATTGTTCCGAGCTTAGACGCTTTCTTCAGGGGGTGGCTGCTTTCGGGCCCACGAGAGTTACTTACCTTGTGCTATTATGATCTTTACCCACCTGGGAAAGTTGTGTCTTGTTTCAAAGGGGCTGTACCCCCTTTGAATAACTCTCACGGTTTCTTAAGATATCAGGGGTGTGTATTCACTGAGGTGAAGGGAGAATCCGGGAGGCTGAACTACTATTCATTTCTTGGGCAACCAGCTATAACTAAGTTCGGTAGGTTTGTCACCTCTACTCAAAGCTCGTCCCACTCTTTTGCAACAGAGACGGGTGTGCCCTATTTTTAGGCTGTCTTGGAGTAGCTCCCTTAGTTTCGGGTTTACAAACTAAAAATCTTTTTGCTTGAGAGTCACTGGCTAAATCATGATGCAAAAGGTACGAGGGCTTAGCTCTGCTTTTCAGTGCTTTACTGGGTTATTTCATTTCTCTTTCAGCGTTCCCTTGCGGTACTATCTCTATTGCGCCTATTTCCCTTTTCTGTCGCCCATACTAAGGGGGTAAAATGATTTGTTTTATTTAAGGTTATATATTTAGGGGTATTTATAGGGGTGTGTTGAAGTTGTTTAGGTGGGCTAGCTGTTCGGCGTCAGGGCAATCCGATTTGCACGGAGGACTTCTCGGAGTAAGGGAGAGGCTTTTCTAACTTAGCTATACCCTGATTATTGATCCAAGTGCACCTTCCGGTACACTTACCATGTTACGACTTGCCTCCCCTTTATTGCTCTAAGGTTTTATATAATTAGGGGATATTTTTTGGGGAGAGTGACGGGCGGTATGTGCGCGCTTCAGAGCCAATTTCAGCGGGACGCTCTACTTCCTGCTTACTGCTAAATCCTCCTTCAAGATGTGCGTTTCAGCACACCATTCGTGTGCCCTAAGATAGGGAATGTAGCCCATTTCTTCCCTCTCCATACGCTACACCTCGGCCTGACGTTCTGGGCTGTGCCAATTGAGCCTACTTTTAAACCTTCATAGGGTGGGCTGACGACGGCGGTATATAGGCGGGGAAAACAAGGAAAGGTGAGGTTGAACGGGGGTTATCGGTTTTAGAACAGGCTCCTCTAGTAGGATCTAAAGCACCGCCAAGTCCTTTGGGTTTTAAGCTGGTGCTCGTAGTTCCCGGGCGGATAGGGGTTGTATTAATCTATCAATGTTTACGGCTAGGCATAGTGGGGTCTCTAATCCCAGTTTGTTCCCTAGCTTTCGTGGGTTCAGGGTTTAGTAAAGCCACTTTCGTGGTTGGACTTCTCGTTTTTGGGTGCGTATAACAGCTTTGAAAACATTCTGCTTTAGTTTTTATTTTTCCCTAACCACTCTTTACGCCGTAAATAATCAACTTGGGCCTCTCGTATAACCGCGGTGGCTGGCACGAGTTTTACCGGCCCTCTTAGCTTTTACTAAGTCAAGTTTTCACTTATGGCTTAAAATCTATCACTGCTGAGTTCCCTTGGGGGTGTGGCTAAACAAGGTGTCATGGGCTAAAATTGTGCCTGATACCAGCTCCTTGTCCCCAGGCAGGGAACTGAGGGCATTCTCACAGGGGGGCGGATACTTGCATGTGTAAGCTCGGCTAAAGCTGATAATAAAGTCAGGACCAAGCCTTTGTGCTTGCGGAGCTTTCTAGGGCCCATTTCAACATTTTCAGTGTTACGTTTTAAATAAACCACGCTAGCGAGAGGGCCCAGAGCTTTTGGCCGGGGGGGGGGTCTTAGTGAGTTGTTCTCAACACGGGGGGGGTATCTATATATACATGGATACGTGTGCATTTAAATGTACACATATACATGCATAAATTGCGGGAGGCTTTTAAACAAAAGGGCTGGGGCTTTAATAGGTGGGGGCTGGGGGGGGGGGGGGTTAGAGCGCTGGGGGGGGGGGTGTTTTGATCAAAATATGTATCTATATATACACAAGCTAGGTGCTGTAACTGGTGGGGGGGGGGGGTGAAATACTTGTTGAGTTGTTGTGAGAGTAAGCCAGGGTCGTCTAACTCCTGCCAGGCAGGCCCGGGTAAAAGCCTTTGTAAGTCAAAATATGTATCTATATATACACAAGCTAGGTGCTGTAACTGGTGGGGGGGGGGGGTGAAATACTTGTTGAGTTGTTGTGAGAGTAAGCCAGGGTCGTTTAACTCCTGCCAGGCAGGCCCGGGTAAAAGCCTTTGTAAGTGCCAGTATTTAATTGTATATAAACTTGTGCCTGGTGGTGCTTATTTGTTCGTATAGGGTTAAATGTTATTCTTAGTTATTAAGGGGCGGGCAAGGGGTAGGGGGATTTTCCGATGAAAAACACTTATAATTTCTCGCATCGAGTATAGGTAAGACTTCAGGGTGCCCTTATGCTCTTGAGAAAAAAAAAAACAAAAAAAGATCTAAAGGTCTTTATATTGTTCAGACTATTTTTTATAGGGACAAACTAGGTGCCCCCTCCTGTTTGTTAAATCAGGTGCACTCTGAAAAGTCCACGAAAAGGAAAAAAAAAAAGAGAACCCCTGGCTCGCTGGAGTGAACGCCCGGCTTGCTGGGTAACGAGGAGTATGCGCTCCACCATGAGAAATGTAAGCGTCGATGAAAGTGCAGGGAATGATACGGACTATTGCCCTTGAAGTAGGAGCCAAATGTCAGGAATAGTGCACTGTATGTTACTGTCCGATGATTGTCCCTCACCCTCAATAACCGTTGACCTTAAGATATGTGCTTGTTGGTCGGCTCTTACTGCGCTTAGAATGTGAGAATTGATTAAATGTTGGATAAATCTACAACTTAGTTAATGAAGGTAATGTTCGGTCTTAAGTTTCGCCTGCTTTTAGATTAAAGAGTGGGAGACTTCTTTAATGCTTAATGTATAACTTTTGATGTTTTATAACCGTCAAGAAAACCAAATTTTGTAAATTATTAAAGATTGTTCATGGATAATCTGTTACCTGGTTAATATAAATGTGTGCTGATGGATAATCTGTTACCTGGTTAATATAAATGTGTGCTGATAATACATAGATACACTTACGTACATAACTGCGCAGAGAGTAGTTTAGTTTAGAACTCTAGCTTTGGGAGTTAGGGGTAGGAGTTAGAATCTCCTCTCTTTGGGGGGGGGGGTTCTTGTAGTTGAATAACAACGATGGCTTTTCATGCCTTTAGTCCTGGTTAAACCCCTGGCAAGAATTATGTTATACTGCGGGTATTTACTTATGTTGGGCGTAGTGGTGGGAATAGCGGCAGTTGCTGCTAACCCCTCCCCTTTCTATGCGGCGCTGGGGGTGGTTGTGGTTGCCGCAGCGGGGTGTGGGCTTATTATGTGTTTTGGGGGTACTTTTTTATGTTTAGTTCTGTTCTTAATTTACCTAGGGGGGATGCTGGTTGTGTTTGCTTACTCGGCAGCGCTATGTGCGGAAACCCATCCAACAGGCTTGGCTGAGGGGTCGGTGCTCAAGTGTATAGGGGGATACTTGGCGGGGGTGGCGGGGGCGGCGTTGTTTCAGGGAAGCTCGGAGGCCCCCCTGTTTTGATGGCTTGCGGGGGAGGAGTCGGAGATAAGTGTGATACAAGGAGAAAGTGATGGGGTGTCAGAAGCATATGGGGGCGGGGGAATCATGTTGATTACTTGTGGGTGGGTCCTGCTGGTGGCTCTTTATGTTGCTTTGGAGGTGTCGCGGGGCTGTAGCCGGGGACCTGTACGGCCAATTAAAAGGAGGAGGGGGGGGGGCGTAACGCCCCTTGGTCGGAAGTGTAGAGGCGTTAGAAAACCCAGGCAGCTTAATAACTCTGGGGGGGGGCATAAAATTTCGTCTCTTTGAGCGGTAGGGAGGGGTTTAACCTCCGACCTCCGGTTTACAAGACCGGCGCTCTGGCGCTGAGCTACTAATGCATGTTAAGCCTAGGGCCTTGTTTTCTAGTCAGCCTGCGAGGGGGAAGAAGAGGAGGAAAATGGAGAAGTATGAGACGGATGCGACCTGGCCGATAATGATGTAGGGGTCTTCGACGGGCATACCCCCGATTCAGGTAAGAATAACAACGTTTGCGATAAGGGTTCAGAAGAGGAATTGGGAGAGGGGGCGAAAGGTTAAACTACGTAGTTTACACGTATGAAGAAACGGGACAACTAGGAGGACCAGGATGGAGGCAAGGAGGGCTAGTACGCCTCCAAGTTTGTTGGGGATGGAACGTAAGATTGCATAGGCAAACAAGAAGTATCATTCAGGCTTGATGTGAGGGGGAGTCACTAGGGGGTTGGCAGGGGTAAAATTGTCGGGGTCTCCCAGGAGGTTAGGGGTAAAAAGTGCGATTGTGGCGAGTGCAATTAGGAGGGCCGCAAACCCTAGGAGGTCTTTGTAAGAAAAGTATGGGTGGAAGGGGATTTTATCTCCAGTTGAGTTAAGCCCAAGGGGGTTATTTGAGCCGGTTTGGTGGAGGAATAAGAGGTGCACTATGGTAGCCCCCGCAATTACAAATGGGAAAAGGAAATGGAAGGCAAAGAAACGGGTGAGGGTAGCGTTGTCTACTGAGAAGCCCCCTCAAATCCACTGTACGAGGGCGTTGCCCACATATGGGACTGCTGAGAGGAGGTTGGTAATTACAGTTGCGCCTCAAAATGATATCTGTCCTCAGGGTAGGACGTATCCGACGAAGGCCGTCATTATTACAAGAAGTAAGAGGACGACCCCCACGTTTCAGGTCTCTTTATATAGGTAAGAGCCGTAGTATAGGCCTCGGCCAATGTGAGCATAGATGCAGATGAAGAAGAAAGATGCGCCGTTAGCGTGTATATCCCGGATTAGTCATCCATAGTTAACGTCCCGGGTGATATGGGCCACGGACGAGAAGGCAGTGTTAATGTCGGCGGTGTAGTGTATGGCTAAAAAAAGGCCGGTTAGGATTTGGGCAATTAGACATAATCCCAGGAGAGAGCCGAAGTTTCATCACACTGAGATGTTTGATGGGGCGGGCAGGTCAACGACGGCATCGTTAGCGATTTTTAGGAGGGGGTGTGTTTTTCGGAGGCTTGCCATTAAGTTTTGGGGGGGGGCTTGTTGTGTTATGAGCTTGGGGGGGGGGTGGGGGGGGGGCTTGTTGTGTTATGAGCTTGGGGGGGGGGGCAGAGCTCAGCTTGTTTAGTACTTTATTGGGGCTCTGCTAAAAAATAACTATTGCGCACACGAGGGCGAGGCTTAAGAGAAAGAGGACAAGGTGTGTTTTCATGCGGCCCTGTTGGATGTTGCTTGTGGTGGTAATAAGGGGCTTGTTAAGGGTCGCGGTGGCTTTGGGTCCGACTTCTTCTAGTCAGTTTTGGTCAATTGTCTGGTCGGCGGCTGTCTGACCCCATAATAATGATAGTTTGGGGGCAGCTCGGTGGACGAGGGTGGGGTAAAATCCAAGTATACTAGTGAAGCGGTGGGGGGCGGGGAAGAGGGTAGTTCGGGTGTGTGCACCTGGGGGAGCGATAACTCAGAGTGCAATAAGGAGCCCTAGAATTGTGACGGCCAGGGCAGTTAGTTTAAGTAGAGGAGGTATGGACATCACAGGGGACTTGAGGGGGGCGACATTTAAGGTGATACACAGGCCTGCGAGAATGCTTCCTCATGCGAGCCGCTTAAGAGGATTAATAACTTCAGGGCTTACCTCGTCAATAGGAGAGATAGCTAACGACCGGGGGCTGGCTATGACTACGAAGTAGATTAGGCGGGTGCTGTAAACGGCTGTGAAAGCCGTGGCAATAAGGGTAAGTACGAGAGCTCAAGTGTTTAGGTAGGAAGTGGCTATTGCTTCAATAATAGCGTCTTTGGAGTAGAAGCCGGCGAGAAAAGGCATACCGGTGAGGGCGAGAGTGCCGATAGTAAAGCAGGAAGAGGTTCAGGGAGTCTGGCGCTGAATAGCCCCCATCTTTCGGATGTCTTGTTCGCCCCCCAGGCTGTGGATAATTGACCCGGAGCAGAGGAAAAGTATGGCTTTAAAAAATGCATGCATACAGATGTGAAGGAAGGCGAGTTGTGGTTGGTTGAGGCCGATGGTAACTATCATAAGGCCGAGTTGGCTGGATGTAGAGAATGCAATTACCTTTTTGAGGTCATTGTGGGTTAGAGCGCAGCAGGCAGTAAACATGGCTGTTAATGCCCCTAGGCATAGGCAGAGGGTGAGAGCGATGGGGCTTTTTTCGAGTAGGGGGCTCATGCGGATAAGGAGGAAAATACCGGCAACTACCATGGTGCTGGAATGGAGGAGGGCAGAGACTGGTGTTGGGCCTTCTATAGCAGAGGGGAGTCAAGGGTGGAGGCCGAACTGGGCGGACTTACCAGCAGCGGCAATAATTAGGCCTAAAGCAGGAGGAGTTACGCTGAAATGTTGGATTGTAATAAAAATCTGCTCTATGTCTCAGGAGTTACAGGTTGTGGCCAGCCAGGCCATGGCAAAAATTAGTCCGATGTCTCCCACTCGGTTATAAACGACGGCTTGGAGGGCAGCTGTGTTGGCGTCGGCCCGGCCGGACCACCAGCCGATAAGAAGGAATGATATAATGCCAACGCCCTCTCAACCGATGAAAAGTTGAAAAAGGTTATTAGCTGTGACTAGCACAATTATTGCGATGAGAAAAATCAATAGGTATTTAAAGAACCGGCTTATGTCGGGGTCGTCGTGCATGTACCAGGTTGCGAACTCTAGAATAGACCAGGTTACGTATAAAGCTACCGGTGTGAAGATAAGGGAGTAGTGATCAAATTTAAGGCTAATATTTACATCAAATGTTATAGTGACCATTAAAGTTCATGTGGAGATAACTTCTTCTATGCCCTGGTTGAGAAAAAGAAATAAGGGGAGGAGACTTACAAAGAATGCTGTCTTGACTGCGGGTTTGACGTGTGTTGTTGCCCAACTTGGTTTTACTGGGGCGGAGATTAAACTAGTAATTACGGGTAAAGCTAAAAGGGAAAAAATAATGATTAGGCTAGACGTTAGGACGGATGCAGGGAAATACATAGCTACTACTTGGATTTGCACCAAGAGTTTTTGGTTCCTAAGACCAATGGATGTGCTGTTATCCTTCAGAAGCGGTTCGAGTGGGCCCTGGAGTTCAACCAAGGGGACGGAGATTAGCAGTCCCCGTTGCTGCTAGCCCCTCTCGGTGGGTAAAGGGGCTTTAACCCTTATTTTTAGAATCACAATCTAATGTCTTTTTTAAACGATACCTACAGTTAATTCACCCTCAGATTAGCTGAGGCTTAAGGATGAGCAGAATAAGGGGGAGGAGGTGTAGGGCCATAATTAGGTGTTCACGAGTGTGGGAGGGGTCTAGGGCAATTAGGTGACTAGGCAGGGGGCCCCGCTGGGTTGTAACATACATGTATATTGAGTAGCTGGCGGTAATAAGCACACCAGCCCCGGTGAGGGCCAAGGTTCAAGAGGACCAGTTAATTAGGGAGGTAATAATTATGAGCTCCCCCATAAGGTTCGGGAGGGGAGGAAGGGCTAAGTTAGCTAGGCTAGCGAAGAATCACCATGTAGCTATTAAAGGCAGGACCATTTGAAGACCCCGGGCTAGAAGAATACTTCGGCTGTGGGTACGTTCATAATTAGTGTTTGCTAAGCAGAAAAGGGCGGAGGATGTCAGGCCGTGGGCGATTATAAGAATCAGTGCTCCTGCAAACCCCCACGGGGTTTGCACGAGAATGCCGGCCACTACAAGTCCTATATGGCTAACTGAGGAGTAAGCGATTAGTGATTTTAGGTCTGTTTGGCGGAGACAAATTGAGCCTGCTATCACAACGCCCCAAAGTGCGAACACAATAAAGGGGTAAAGCATTTCTTTTGTAAGGGGCTCTAGGATCAACATTATTCGCATTATACCGTAGCCCCCTAGCTTTAGGAGTACGGCAGCAAGAATTATTGAGCCGGCGATGGGGGCTTCAACATGGGCTTTGGGCAGTCATAGATGAACCCCATAAAGGGGTATTTTTACTAAAAATGCGAGAAGGCAGCCGGCCCACCATAGTTTATCTGCGTATGTTGTCAGGCTTAGGGGGCCTATATATTGTAAGGTTAGAAGGGAGAGTGTCCCGCTAGTGTTTTGGAGGATTAGGAGTGCAACAAGAAGCGGGAGGGAGCTTGCCAACGTGTAAAATAAGAAATATACCCCGGCATTTAAGCGCTCTGTTTGGTTGCCCCAGCGGGTGATGATTATTAGTGTGGGGAGTAGAGTAGCTTCAAATATTACGTAAAATATGATGAGTTCGGTGGCGCTGAAGGCCAAGATAAGGAAAAACTGTAAGGAGGTTAGGAGGGTGATATAGGTTCGTTGACGATTTAGGGGCTCAGTGCCTATGTGGTGTTGGCTTGCAAGAATCATAAGAGGTAAAAGTCAGCATGTGAGTACGAGTAATGGGGTTGATAAGGGGTCGGTAGCTATGTAGGAGTTTAAGGTTGTTCAACCGACCTCTGAGCTGTTCTTAAACCAGGCGAAGCTAGTTACTGCAATCATTAGGCTGCACGTAAGAGTCGAGGGTCATAACCATTTGGCAGGGACAAATCAGGCTGTGGGGATTAGTATGAGGGTTGGGACAAGGATCTTTAGCATTGTAAGAGGTTAAGGCTTTGGAGGCGGTCGGTGCCGTGTGTTCGGGCTGTGGCTACTAGAAGGGCAAGACCTGCGCTTGCTTCACAAGCTGAAATAGCTAGAAGGAACAAAGGCAAAGCAGAAGAGCTGGTGGAGCCTGTGCTCAAGCTTCAGATGGAGAGAGCAACATACAGGGAGAGCATTATGCCTTCAAGACATAAAAGTGCTGATAGGAGGTGTGTTCGATGGAATACGAGGCCTGTCAGCCCTAGAATGAATGCTGAAGAGAAGGTAAATTGGACGGGTGTCATTAGGTAATTGTGGACTCGAACCACAAGCTTTTGGGCCGAAACCAAATGTTTTTATTAAACTAATTGTCTATTCAGCCCATTCTAGGCCGTCTTGTGCCCACTCGTATATTAGGCCTAGAGTAAGGAGGGTTAAAAGTGCAACCGCCCACGAAAAAGACACAAGGGGGGAGGCCAGTTGATCCCCTCAGGGCAGGGGAAGGAGGAGCGCGATTTCTAGGTCGAACAGGAGAAAGAGAATGGCGATAAGGAAAAATCGAAGGGAGAAGGGGAGACGGGCAGACCCCAAGGGGTCGAAGCCGCATTCGTAGGGGGAGAGCTTTTCATAGTCTGGTGATATCTGAGGAAGACAAAAGGATACAATAGCAAGAATGATAGAGAGGAGGCTAGCAATTGCAATGATCGTTATGACTAAATTCATTATCTTTCCTTGGATTTTAACCAAGACCGGGTGATTGGAAGTCACTTATACTAGTTGGTACTAGAAAGATTACGAGCCTCATCAATAGATAGAGACGTAAAGGAATAATCAAACAACGTCCACGAAATGTCAGTACCAGGCGGCTGCTTCAAATCCGAAGTGGTGTTCAGATGTAAAGTGGTGCTTAATTTGGCGGAGAAGACAAACGGCCAAGAAGGCTGACCCAATAATGACATGTAGCCCATGGAAGCCGGTTGCTACAAAGAAGGTGGCACCGTAAACCCCATCACTAATTGTGAAGGGGGCGTCTATATACTCTATTGCCTGGAGGAGTGTAAAATAGAAGCCGAGGGTGATTGTTAAGGTCAAGGAGTGAATGGCTTGTTTGCGATTGCCCTCTATTATGCTGTGATGTGCCCAGGTGACAGTCACCCCAGAGGCAAGCAGAACCGCTGTGTTAAGTAGGGGGACTTCGAGTGGGTCGAGGGTAAAAATGCCTGTAGGGGGTCAGCAGCCTCCCAACTCAGGAGTGGGGGCGAGGCTGGCATGATAAAAGGCCCAAAAAAACCCTAAGAAGAAGAAGACCTCAGAGGTGATAAATAAGATTATTCCGTATCGCAAACCTTTTTGTACGGGCGGTGTGTGGTGCCCTTGAAAAGTGCCTTCTCGGACAATGTCTCGTCATCACTGGTATATTGTGAGCAGCAGGAGGACTAAGCCGAGGGTTATTAGGGTGGTGGAGTGTTGGTGAAATCAGACTGCAAGGCCTGATGTTATTAGTAGGGCGGCGATTGCGCCTGTTAAGGGTCAAGGGCTGGGGTCAACTATGTGGTATGCGTGTGCTTGGTGGGCCATTATTTATTTGTTGGGCGGGGAGTTCTCTGGGTGGCGTTTAGGTGTTTTCTTGGAGGTAGAGCGAGAGAAGGAGCACGAATACATAGGCTTGAATGGCCGCTACTGCTAGTTCAAGAAGAGTTAGGAGTGCTATTACTAGGCCGGTGAGGATTGCCACGGGTCACATTTGGTCAATTAGGAATAGAGTGGCGGATGCGAGGAGTTGAATTAAGAGGTGCCCGGCTGCCAGGTTTGCTGTTAGTCGGACGCCTAACGCAAAGGGTCGAACAAATAGACTAATTGTTTCAATAATAATCAAGATGGGGATTAAAGGGGCGGGGGTGCCTTCTGGTAGGAGGTGGCCTAATGCAATCGTTGGCTGGTTCCGGAGACCAATTACGACTGTAGCTAATCATAAAGGGATGGCGAACCCCATGTTAAGAGGCAGCTGGGTAGTTGGGGTGAAGGTGTAAGGAAGAAGCCCAAGTAAATTTAGGGTGATAAGATTAATTATTAGCACGGTGAGTAGTAGCGCCCATTTATGGGCCCCGGCGTTTAAGGGGAGAAGAATTTGTTTTGCGAAGTTCAAAACAAAAGAATTTTGGGCTATAAGGGATCGGCCATGGATCACGCGATTAGAGGGTTTTGGGAACAATACTCAAGGGGCGGCGATAGCAATTGCTAGAAGGGGCACGCCGAGGAAATAAGGAGAAAAAAATTGGTCGAAAAGGCCTAGGATCAAGGTCAGTTTCACTTTTGTCAGCTAATAAATTTTATGGGTCAAGCGGAGGGTTTAGGGGAGTTCGTGTGCCCTATAATTTTGGCATGACCTATGGTGAAGTACAGCGTAAGACTGAGAATTAGTATTGCAAAACAACTGGCATGGAAATTTTGGGGCATGTCGTTAAGGGTGGTTGGGAGGCACCAATCTTTAGCTTAAAAGGCTAACGCTAGGCCCTGTTTAGCTTCTTAGCGAGGCATCTTGGAGTATTAGGGTGGACCAGTCCTCAAATTGTTGCAGTGGGACTGCTTCAACTACAATGGGCATGAAGCTATGGTTTGCGCCACAGATTTCTGAGCACTGTCCGTAGAAGACGCCGGGGCGAGATGTAATGAAGGCTGTCTGGTTTAGTCGGCCAGGGACTGCATCTATTTTTACACCTAAGGAGGGGACTGCTCAGGAGTGTAAGACGTCCTCGGCAGAGACCAGAACTCGGATGGGGGCCTCGACGGGGGTAATTATTCGGTGGTCTGCTTCGAGGAGACGGAATTGCCCGGGGGCTAGGTCTTGTGTCGGGATCATGTAAGAGTCGAACTCAAGGCTCTCGTAGTCAGTATATTCGTAGCTTCAGTATCATTGATGTCCCATGGCCTTAATGGTTAGGTGGGGGTCATTAATCTCGTCTATTAGGTAAAGAATGCGAAGGGAAGGAAGGGCAATTAAGATAAGGATAATTGCTGGGAGGACAGTTCAGATAATTTCAATCTCTTGAGAATCTAGGATGAATTTATTAGTTAGGCTAGAAGTAACTAGGGCAATGATGAAGTAAAGGACTAGAGTGCTAATTATAAAGACAATCATTAAAGCGTGGTCATGAAAGTGAAGAAGTTCTTCTATCACAGGAGAAGCAGCATCTTGGAAACCGAGCTGGGAGGGAAAGGCCATGATAAGACACGTGAGGAGCTAGCTCACAACCTGGCCCTGACAAGGCCATGTAATTAAATTTTACTAGTGTCTTTAAGAAAGTGACAGAACGGTTATGTGGTTGGCTTGAAACCAATTTATGGGGGTTCAACTCCTCCCTTCCTCGTTAGCTGTGATGAATTTGCACGAATGCGGGCTCTTCAAATGTGTGGTATGGCGGGGGGCAGCCGTGAAGTCACTCTACATTAGTTGTGGTGAGCTCTACGGAGGACACTTCACGTTTAGCAGCGAATGCTTCTCAAATGATAAATAGTGATATAATGACGGCGACTAAAGAAACCAGGGACCCAATGGAAGACACTGTATTTCACAGGGTGTAAGCATCTGGGTAGTCGGAGTATCGCCGGGGCATCCCAGCTAGCCCCAGGAAATGTTGGGGGAAGAAGGTCAGGTTTACTCCAATGAATATAACCATGAAGTGAATTTTTGTTCAGACGGAGTGTAAAGTGTACCCTGTAAATAGAGGGAACCAGTGTACGAAAGCGGCAACAATAGCGAAAACGGCTCCTATTGAAAGCACATAATGGAAGTGTGCTACTACGTAGTAAGTGTCATGAAGGACAATGTCTAGGGACGAGTTGGCCAGGACAATGCCTGTGAGGCCCCCCACAGTGAATAGGAAAATAAATCCGAGGGCTCAGAGAAGGGGGGCTTCCCATTTGATTGTTCCGCCATGGAGGGTTGCTAATCAGCTAAAGACTTTCACACCAGTGGGGATGGCGATGATTATTGTGGCGGATGTAAAATAGGCGCGTGTGTCTACATCCATACCTACTGTAAACATATGATGAGCCCATACGATAAACCCAAGGAGCCCGATGGCTATTATAGCTCAGACTATCCCCATATAGCCGAAAGGCTCCTGTTTACCGGCATAGTAGGCCACAATGTGGGAGATCATGCCGAACCCAGGGAGGATAAGAATATAGACTTCAGGGTGCCCAAAGAATCAGAAGAGGTGTTGGTAAAGGATGGGGTCACCTCCGCCGGCGGGGTCAAAGAAGGTGGTGTTAAGGTTTCGATCTGTAAGGAGCATGGTAATGCCGGCAGCTAGCACAGGAAGTGAAAGAAGTAGAAGAACGGCAGTAATTAAGACGGCCCACACGAAGAGAGGGGTTTGGTATTGAGAGATGGCAGGAGGCTTCATATTAATAATTGTTGTGATAAAGTTAATTGCGCCCAAGATAGAAGAAATGCCGGCTAAATGTAAGGAAAAAATAGTTAAATCAACGGATGCACCTGCGTGGGCTAAGTTACCAGAGAGAGGGGGGTAAACGGTTCATCCGGTACCTGCTCCGGCCTCTACGCCTGAAGAGGCTAGTAAGAGGAGGAAGGAGGGAGGGAGGAGTCAGAAGCTTATGTTATTTATTCGTGGGAAAGCCATATCGGGGGCCCCAATCATAAGGGGGATAAGTCAGTTTCCAAAGCCCCCAATTATAATGGGTATAACTATAAAGAAAATTATCACGAAGGCGTGAGCGGTGACAATAACATTATAAATTTGGTCGTCCCCTAACAGGGCGCCAGGCTGGCTAAGTTCTGCTCGAATGAGCAGGCTAAGGGCGGTACCCACTATTCCGGCCCAAGCGCCGAAGATTAAGTAGAGGGTGCCGATGTCTTTATGGTTGGTAGAGAAAAATCAACGTGTGATGGCCAC